GATGAACCAATCCAATGAATACACCCGTAACAAGTCCCTATATGATTTCTGGTGGAATCGGAAAGCACTAAGTACAAGCAAGATACACAGTTGCCCCTTGGAAGTCTCAAGGGAATGTGACTAATGGAATATGTAGGAATAGTAAGACCTATTGTTGCCTTTCATAAACAAAAAGCAGAAAAAAAAAATATACCATCAAGATATATAACTATCTATCACATACCCCTAATTTCCCATCTAAGCCTTACTGTCTCTACTTCTGTGAAATGTGAAACAATTGGAAGACACCCTATTACATTCTTGGCGGGGTTACCCCAACGAAAGCACTTTTTTCCACTTTTATTCTATAAAAGCCAATCACCCATACAATATTAATTGAAAACCTGAGCACTCAGAGACTCTCATGAGTTTGTATGAATACAAAGTATCTTCAGTTCTTTCCACAACTCCTAATTGGATTCCCCACCAGCCTACCCAATCTACTTCAAGACTCAGTCAGTAAACACTAGTAGGGTAAGGTAATTAGGAAGTATTTATAGTCCTTCCTATAACCCCTTCTTGGATCCTAGGAGCAAGGATTTACAGTCTCTTAGGAACCTTCCTTTGGATACACGGATTTACGGTCCCTGACTTTCGTAGTTCTGAATCTCACAATTGAATCTTACTATGGATTTGATTCGATTGATAAATCAAATCAACGGCCTGAACGCATCGGGAATCCGTAATTAAGTGAGTATTTCTTTATTTATATTGGTAATTCATATTGGTATGGTACAGGTTTGGGTCACACCCCGATTTTTGAAGAAATAATTGAAAGTCAACCCCCCGATTCTTAAAATTGGGTATCGACAGTCCCCGCCCCTTACCTCTGCTTCTGCCAGGCAAGAATTTTGTGAGTTCTATTAGTTTAGTAGGGTAAGAAATTCCGAGTCTTTTGTTAATCAGGCGACACCCGGATTTGAACTGGGGAGAAAGGATTTGCAGTCCCCCGCCTTACCACTCGGCCATGCCGCCAAAACGATACAAAATAGATATAGATGGAAATATTCTGGGGAATTGCTGAACCATTTATTTCTTTTTTTTGATTGGATCCTGTTGTTCTCTTAGATTGATTGTATTTCAAAACACACAACACCTAAATAAAAGCTTTCCCCTTTTTTTCTATTGAAAGAGAAAAATGGATTTCCAGTCACAGAATCCAAAATTCAGAGCAAATTGGAAGCATTAATGACTGTGAATTCATGAATGGTTCTTGGATTTTGATCTCCAATTTGGTTTCCTTAATAACATAAGGAGATCAAATTGATATACGACTAATCAGTCTCAATTCTTTTCCATAATTAATCCTTTTCAATTTCAATTATAACAACAATTATGTGTATATGTAAACCCCAGAACAGAAATTCTTACACGGATACCTAGCCAGGTATCTTATCTACATATTCCTATTAGGAAATCGTCGTGCTTGCATTTTTCATTGAATATATTGAATATAAAATCGAAATTTGGATATAGCACGACCTATGTTGCCTCAAGGGAACTTCGATAAAAGATGGGATATACGGATAGCTAGATAGTTATATCTGCATGTACTTAATAAATATGACTTCTCTTACGCACTTCAATCGTATTCTACTAATTAACAAATGGGTAGAAATATCTTTTCTCTCTGCGAATCATTTTTTGAACAACGGAATCGATGAAATAAATTAAGTGCTAAAATCAAAGTCAACTCTAGACGGTTCCTGATTATTCTGTCTTTATCTCACTCATAGAGAACAGATTCAATTCCGAATCCATTTATGGTACCCAATCTGATCGTAATATCATAAGGTAGAAATTGGATCTATTTTGATATTCTATACAAGACTCCATAAGTCTAAGTGGCAGAATTTTGTTTCCAGGAATGTTTTATCAATTCATTTCCATTTGTATCTGTCGCAAATTCGAATTTGAGTCACATTTTTTTTTATTCCTCCGTTCATACGTATTTAGTACATATATATATGTATATGGGGTTGGATAAAATTTCATGTTGTTCAAATGAGCAAAATATACATTCCATCGTTGCTAGATCAATCTATATGGTTCAACGAAGAGTGAGCCAATAGTTGGATTTTTTCGATAAACGGAAAACTTAAGATGTTCCGGGATGGAAATGAGGGAATGTATACAATACCAGGGTTTAGTCAGATACAATTTGATGGATTTTGTAGGTTCATTGATCAAGGCTTGATGGAAGAACTTCATAAGTTTCCAAAAATTGAAGATACAGATCAAGAAATTGAATTTCAATTATTTGTGGCAACATATCAATTGGCAGAGCCCTTGATAAAAGAAAGAGATGCTGTGTATGAATCACTCACATACTCTTCTGAATTATATGTATCCGCGGGATTAATTTGGAAAACCGGTAGAGATATGCAAGAACAAACCGTATTTATTGGAAATATTCCTCTAATGAATTCCCTGGGAACCTCTCTAGTAAGTGGAATATACA